GAATTGATATTCACATATATCAAGATAATATTGTAGATTGATATATAGATCCATATCAAATGCAGCCTCTATCTTTATTTTATTCCAGGGGGCAGCTTTATAACAACAATCTAACTAATAAATAGTATGGTAGAAAGAAATAGATGAATCTTTCTACCATACTATCTATCTATTAGAATACTGCCGATTCTAGTCCACTCATTTCATTTAAGACATGAAATTGGAATCTTTTTAATTTTATTTCGTCAATTTTGGCTAAGAACTCAGAAGTCAAGTTTCATTCAAATTAGTTAATAATTAATCGTTTTGACTGACTGTTTTTACATAAATGATAAGTAGAAAGGCGGTAGGAACTAGAATAAATAGTGCAGTAGCAATAAATGCAAGAATATTTACTTCCATAATCTCATCGGTTTTTTACTTCGCAATAACTCGGGATTTAATCCCATAGAGATGATAAATCTTTGGCCTGTAAATTCAATGAATGAATATTACCTCTCGATGATCTTGAATCAGATCAATATCATGAATAACAATATCTGAACTATCAAATCAATTCGTCGTCGAGAATTGAATAGTATAACATAGGAAGTTCTTTTATCCATACCGCCCCAAACTTGGATTGCGGACCCAATCCAAAATTCCTTTATTTATTTATCATTTTTTATTATCTGTTCTTTTTTTATCTCTAATCTATCTAGTTCCTTCTTGTACAATCATCTGATGAAGTCTCATCAAATAGCTCTTCCACTTCCAGTGGTCACATAGTTACAAACCCAAACAAACACTAAAAGCTAAATGGAAAAAGAAAGGAGTTTAGAACGAAACTATTTTTGACTTGGAAGACAAAGAAGCGTGATAAAGATGAGACCGTATAAAATGAATATTCATCAAATTTACTATTTTCCGATTTGTTCTTTCGTCGATGGGGCCTTAAAACAAAACGAAAAATAGGAAAAATGATTCATTCGCCTTTCTAAGAGGAGTAGGATCTTTGGTTGATCTGTCCTTCCCCCTCCTTTCTTCGTAGATTATTAGCCCCGGGACACCTATACCAAAAGCTCAGTGTGCGATTTGCATGAAATCTATTTTTCAACTTCAAACTAGTAAGTCAGGTTCCATAAATCCGTAGCCAGAAAAATAAATTGTTTTTTTTTTGTTTTTTCTGGAAAGTATTTTCTTATATTCAATTTTGTATTGGACAAGAAAGGAATTCCCTTTGTGTATGCGCGCCTCAAAAAAGTATAGTACTCGATTCCATTACATGCATCGGGGGCAATCGAAAAAGCCAGCATTTCTTAGAATACTGACTATAATGCTACCAATAATTGGACTAATCCAACCGCATATGTCTTTCTCCTACCAAAAGGAAAGAAAAAAGAAATAAGGATTTCCCCTTTGCTTTGACAATGGAATTCTTCCCCCGGTCCCCTTCATAAAAAGGGAGAGATTTTTTGATATATTTATTGGATCCGTCGGGACTGACGGGGCTCGAACCCGCAGCTTCCGCCTTGACAGGGCGGTGCTCTGACCAATTGAACTACAATCCCAGGGAAATACGGGATCTAGCAGAAAATTTGATTCTTTTTTATCTCCGGATCGGGTATTTCTGAAGTACAAAGGGGGTTATATCATCTCATGGCGGATTGGCGAATTATTGGGCCGAGCTGGATTTGAACCAGCGTAGACATATTGCCAACGAATTTACAGTCCGTCCCCATTAACCGCTCGGGCATCGACCCAGGAAGAATCAATTTTCGACTTATTGGTAATCCATGATCAACTTCCTTTCGTAGTACCCTACCCCCAGGGGAATTCGAATCCCCGCTGCCTCCTTGAAAGAGAGATGTCCTAAACCACTAGACGATGGGGGCCTGCTTGACCAACGGCCATCATACTATGATCATAGTATGATCAGTTTTTTGAAATTGTCAATATAATCGAATGATTCTATCCGAGGGATCTTTCCCCCTTTCAGAATTGCATAGAATTGTTTTTTATTCGTCATTGACGAATTATTCATTAGAATCGACATTAGAAATCTAGTAGTAGTATTTTTTTTTGGAATTATTTCAATTGAATTTATTTCTAGTATTTTAGTTTAGATTATTTAGTATTTCGAATTTTATTTCGAAATAAAAAAGAAAAAAGTAATAAATACAAAAAATAGAAATAATAAGTAAGAGGAGGATTTTTTCAGGGAATGATTGGTCCGTCAGAAAAGGAAAAAGGTGTGAAATTCGATTTCTTTCACTTTCATTTGATTCATTGTTACGACGAGATATCCTTATCTCCCTCCCACCAAGACAGGAAATTAACAAATGAGAAATCTAGTAAGCGGCATCAAGCAGAAAATGATTTTTTCTCCCTGAATTTAGTTCAGGAGACAAGTAGAATCTCTTCATTCCATGATTCGATGAAATATCTTGAATTTTATGTTGAATTGCTAGGTGTATGTACATGTATCAATCAAGTGAATTTTGTTCTGGTGGGATCAATT